ATTTCTACAATAAATTAGGTAGGTCGCTAATATAGTTAGTTTCCTATCCAAGATTCTGCTATTTACTGAAATAATTTTACTGGAATATAGGAGGAATCCCCGGATGGGTCTAAATAGAACGAGGAAGTACAGTTTTAAGCGCCTTGCTTATGTCCAAACCAAACTAACAAATATTAGATAGAATAAATATATTTGGATTAATATCTTTTTCAGTCATTCATTGAATGATAAATCACTACAAGTGACGGAGATACGCGATTTAAATAACGGAAGATCCAATATTTTAAAATTGTATCTAGAATGACTGGAAAAGTGGAAACAAGGCCCGATATAATTTGATCATTATGAGTAAATCCAAAATCTTTGTAGACAGAACCCAGCATTAGTTCCCAACCGTGGGGTGAATGGAATCCGATACATAAATCCGTTAATAAAAGAATAGAAAAAGCTTTTATTGTGTCGCTTAAGTTATAGAGGAATTCCTGAACCCACGAGTTAAGAATAACAAGTTCTTCATTACCTAGAATAGAATAACCAACTAGAATAACGAAACAGACTATATTTGTCGAGAAGTGTAAAATCGTATGGATCCGACCCTCGTTGTGCATCTTGATTAATTGGATCGTTTCTTTGTGGATTCCTATACTCAGTTTTTGTAGATATGTCTCCGGGTATTCTTTTATCATTTCATCCAACAAGATGAGTTCCTCTAATTCCATGAATTTTTCTATAAGACTCTTTTCTTGAATATCATTCAAAAAGGTTTCGGATTGTGTAGTATTCCACCAATTAGTAACCCAAGATGCCAGACTTTTTTGAAATGAGAGAGAGATCCCCCAGGGCAAAAAGACTATAGATACAAGATATAGAAGGGGAGTGACTGCTTTCTTTTTTGCCATTTTTTTCGTCTGTGAATTTTTAATGAACCCGCCCCCTTCGTCGATTCCATATGATCTAAGATTTCTATTAAGCATGAGTTCTATTACAAGGTATCGAACCTACGAATCTAGTCCCCGTTTGTTTGTTTTGCGATTCGTTGGTTAATTCTTGAATCTAGAAAGAAAAGAAAAAAAGTAAGAGCCCGCTTCAAGTGAAGAAATAATAACAATAAATAAATTTCGTTTTTTATGGCTGTTCCATACCATATACGTCTACTTTGGCTTGCATGAGCAGTATGAGTAAACCCTCCGTTAATAAATAAGTTATGCTTTATGCTATAACTATCGAAAAGGGGAGAGGATTTTCCTTCTGATAATGATAAGAAAGGAAAGAAAGCTTTTTATCATTTCAAAATACTTCAATTGGTACACGCAAGAAATAGGCCAATTCCGCAGCTTTTTGTTCAATTTCTCGCGGAGTCAAATTCTCGTCGGTACGAGTCAAAGGAACGGACCCCCGGCCCTTGATTTCCATATAAAGGACACGGCGGGCATAAATACCCTCTTTAACTTCTATTCGGATGGACTGAATTTCTTTCATAAGGAATCGGAGGAAGATGCGACGGTTTTTTCCAGGAAATCCCCAACGAAAAATACGCACTATTCCCTCTTTTCGATCGAATCGATCATAACCACTACCCACATTCCACGAAATTGTGCACCACAAATAGGAACTAATAAAAAGACCCGCGATTCCATAGAAAGACATCACGATCCCTTGCGGAAAAAAAAGGATTTGCTGAGATGGAAATAAAGATATCAAATTTCTACCAAGATAACTGGAAATTCCAACCAACAAAAATCCTAATGAACCGAAAAAAAGGATAAAAGCCCAGCAGAAATTACTTGTTTTTCGAGATCCCGCTATAAGTTCTATCCATATATGTTCTGATCGCCAACTCATACTAGATCCAGGTGCTTTTTATGGAAATTGAGAGAATAACCCAAACGAATTTGACTTTACTCTTTTTTTTGTTTCCGAAGTAACTCTCATCAACTAGCACTATTCGGGCGTGAACCTTTCGGGATAATTTATCAAATTGAATTGGTTCGATCTAAAATAAGAACATCCCCTTCTTAGACTCTCCTATGGAGATCTACATACATTTAGATATATGGACTTCCGGTTCAGACATCGGCATCGGCGGATTCCAATCTATTTTTATCTTAAACTATACTAGAATATATATATCGAATTCGAATTCATTTACCCGTAAATTTTCCACATGTATATTCGTGTTATGATCCAAGTCTAAGCCTTGAAAAAGAACTGGGTGGGGTTGGGGCCCATCAAATCTAAAAAATTTTGTTTTTTTGAACATGAAGAGATAAAGAAGCCATTGCAATTGCTGGAAATACTAGACCCACCAAAGGCACAAAAATAGAGGGTAAGTTAAGAGTTGTCATAGGATGGGTACCTCGATTAAATATTTGTACCTGTTATTATTAATAGTGTTATAAAGATATCTTATACTAATTATACTATAACTATAAGTGAGTATATAATAAGTGCAAGTAATGTAGAACGAAATGAAAAAGAAAAAGTTTCTTACAAATTTCCGAAAAATTCTCGTTAGAATCCGACTCCATTTTTAGTAAAAATGGGAATTGGCGGGAGATATATAAAAATGCAAGACGTCTCTTTCTATTTCGATTTATATTTGAATTCTATTTCGATTATCTATACATACGGAAAGGATAGCATGAAATTCGTTTTCTTTTACCTTGCTTAATTTCGCGAAAATAAGAATCCAATCCGCTCTTTTATCTTACTGTCTGATTACTACTATTACTAATCAAGAACATGGTAAAAACAATTGGCAATTTTTGTTTGATTCTTTATTACAATTAGATCGTATGTCACCAAAGAAAACGCAAACCTCATTCTTCTGATTTTAACTTTGATTCTGATAATTAATTCACAATATAAGTTTAAAAATGCTACTTGATTGAATTTGTATTCAACGTCAAAGGAAAGAAAGTGTGGAGCTGAAATAACTCACTCAGAACACCCTTTAAAGGATTACGTGGTACAATTGGGTCGAATAAGCCCTTATGGAATAAGTATTCAGCCGTTTGTGAACCCTCAGGTACTGTCTTATTCAATGTTTGTTCAATTACTCTTTTACCCGCAAATGCAATGTAAGCGTTGGGTTCGGCAATAATGATATCCCCTAACATACCAAAACTAGCTGTCACCCCACCAGTAGTAGGAGATGTAAGGATGGATACATAAAATAGCCTTTTATTTAATTGATAATTATATAAGGCAGAGGATATTTTAGCCATTTGCATCAAGCTCAAACTTCCTTCTTGCATCCGTGCTCCTCCAGAAGCACACACTAGAATAAGAGGTAGAACTTTATTTGTAGCATATTCGATCAAACGGGTTATTTTCTCGCCTACTACAGATCCCATACTACCCCCCATAAACTGAAAATCCATAACTCCAATTGCTATGGGAATACCATTTAGCTGACCTATACCTGTTTGAACAGCTTCCGTTAATCCCGTCTTTCTTTGATAAGAATCAATACGATCTTTATAAGGTTCCTCCTCCGAATGAAATTCAATGGGATCCAGAGAAACCATGTCTTCATCCAAAGGACCCCAAGTACCCGGATCAATCAAAAGTTCGATTCTATCTGAACTACTCATTTTCAAATGAGATCCACATTGTTCACAAATATTCATTTTTGACTTAAAAAATTTCTTATAATTTAATCCATAGCAATTTTCGCATTGGACCCATAAATGCCTGTACTTTTGAGTTACATCGAGATCATCTGAACTTTGAGTTAAATCACTATCCTTTGTATTAGTATTGTAATTTTTGCTTTCACTACTATTTCCACTTTCGCCATAAATGTAACTATCAATGTAATTGTCGCTACTATCAATACGGATTTGAGAACGAAGATAACTGTCAATGCAACTATTAATGTGATTATTCCAACTATATTTAGTATCATACATGCAATGATCAGAGTGGGGGTCGTCACTCTTGGATTCATTATTCAGATAACTATAAAACGAACTTTCTACTTCATCCAGAAACGAGGGATCATTGTCAATCTCAAAAATCTGATTTTCAATATCAAAATATATGGAATAACTGTCCCCATTACTATCCCTAACTAAAAAGGTGTCATCAGAGATGAAATTCCGAATATTCCTAGTGCCAACTAAATGATCAACATTACTGCCACTATCACTCGAATGAGGAATGTTTTTACCCGTATCAGTTATAACCTGGTCTTTACTTCTACTTCCACCGGTACTTTCAATAGGACCAAGACTGTCCATTGCTTGACTTAATCCACACCTGAATTTGAACTCTTCATTAGACAACATTGAATTGAACCACCGTTTTTCCATAGAGCTTTTTTGCCCCCAATTTACATAAAACTAAAAGAGATGAATAGTCATTCGATAAAAATAAAAAACAAATCGTTTGAATATTTCATTTCTTATCAGAATAAGCATCTAAATCCAATCACTAGGATTATTAACTATAACTAAGAATGAGCGAGGATTGCAAGAAACGATTCCTTTTTGTGGGAATCCGGGCTCTCACTTCATTATATATTATATGATGGAACCTTTTTCGGTTAGAAATAGAAAAAGGAATTTCCCATGTCGTATTAAATTTGTCAAAAAAAAAAAAAAGAATTCTTTGTTCTTTTGCTTATGAAGAATTTTTTCGTAAAACTCGTCGAATAATCGATTTCTATTCCGACATAGACCGAAAAGGACAATATACAGGATGGGATGAGGTAGTAAGGGGTTGTGTGTGATACTTGGTTCGATTCATGGGTCAAAACTACAGGATATAAAAAAATACTCCAATCCTGATCCATAGGATTAATTGTGGATCCACCACAACAATAGAAACTTTTGAGTTGCTTAGTCTTTTATTTTATTTATTTTAGATATATCTATACTTATATAGATATACCAAGTATAGATATACAAGATCTTAAATCCAAAATATATAATATATATTATATAACGTCCTTGTATTTTTCTTCGGCTCAATCCTTTTATTTAGTAAAAGAGATT